GCCAGTATCAATATTTAGTCATTCTTGGGTCTCTTTTAAATTTTATATTTTATAGAGTAGAGAAACTAGATATATCTAGTTTCTCTACTCTACTTGTTTCTCATTTATCCCTACGGAATACCAGACAAAATAGAACGATCTTAGAAGGTTGATAATGAAATTGATTTATTTTTCCAAGAAGAATGATCGGACTGACAGTGACAACAAACAATTCGTTATAACAAAAAACGAGTCTTATTATTCGAAACGCCTTGTGATCTTCAACCAATTATGAGCTTCAATATAATTCCCGGGAGTAAGTGCTATAGCTTGTTTCCAATACTCAGCGGCTTGGTTGAACCAAGCCTCTGCAATTTCAGAATCTCCTTGTCTAATGGCCTGTTCTCCCCGGTCGGAATAGGTGGGTAAATTCCTTCCCTTAGAACCGTACTTGAGAGTTTACTACCTCATACGGCTCATCATTCGGTATCCCCTTTTAATCTACCATATCTAATCTAATTCAACGAAGGTTATCATAGATCCAGAGACAGACCCATCTCCTTTTTATCGGGTTAACTAAAAGAGATTAATTATAGAAGTTTTAAACGAAAATTTGGATTACTAATTGGTTTTCGTTTTATCTTTTATCCCACCTTCTGAAGAATAAAACATAGGTATTTTTTTTATTTACCTATTGTATCGTTAGAATTTTCTGAAAAGGTAACTATCTCAATTTCATATAGAAATTTATATAGAATCCTTGAAAAAGACTTTCCTTCATAAGAAAGAAAAGACTTACTCTCTTTGGGATCTGATGCTACACCGCTGCTCCCTAGTGGATCAACTCTATTACATAAGTTGATTCCTAACTTTTTGAATATCATGACAATGATATAAGTAAGCAGTTCTTATTGTATCGGACCAAAACCTCGCTAATTGATCTTTACGGTGCTTCCTCTATCAATTAGATTCTTTATCCATAGAATAAAGTATCTAGGCATATCTATTTCTTCATTTGATATGAAGTTTTTTTCTTTGCTACAGCTGATAAAAATCGTTATTTTGGACGATGTATATGTAGAAAGCCTTTTAGTATTTAATGCTTTTTTCTTTTCCTTTCTATAGTAGAGAGAGTCGCACGTAATGACAGATCACGGCCATATTATTAAAAGCTTGGGGTAAGAATGGGTTTCGTTCTAGTGCTCGAAAATAATATTCCAAAGCTTTTGTATGTTCTCCATTACTTGTGTGGATAAGTCCTATATTATAGAGTATATAACTTCGATCATAGGGATCTATTTCTAGTCGCATAGCTTCATAATAATTCTGTAAAGCTTCCGCATAATTTCCTTCGGATTGAGCCGACATCCGTTACGGTCGTCATTCGATTCCACGAATCTCCGTTTCAGAACCGTACGTGAAATTTGCATCTCATACGGCTCCTCCTTTATGTACATAATAAGAATAATAACTTATTAAGACTAAAAATATTCTCATTATAAACTGAGCGGGGCTAGTGTTTTTACAGGAAATCTCTAGCCAACCCTTCTGCAAAAGATTTTTTCTCACCATCAAGCGTGTTAGGATTAGATAGAAATGAAATAGTAACTCCAACAATTTCTTTGTCCTCAACGCTCCCTAATTTACAGGAATTGGTCACTTCAACAATCTTCGACGGTTATACGGGTATCCAAAGTACCAACGAGATGGATGCTTGTTGTCCCAGCCATTCTTGTTAGCCCCAACCTTGATAAGGAGGAAGGGGTTAATCTTTACTAAATAACAAAGTTTTTGTGTTGTTGATTTCTAGGTGTAGTGCTTCTTCCCATATGCCCCCTATTGGTACTAGTGAAGTAGGATTAACCTGTAATATAGAACCTATAGGTGTAACCTTTCGCTCAATACTCCAATCCACAATTGAAGCACCTGAGGCGGCATTACTCGAGGATACACGACAGAAGGAATTGTTCTATTTATAAACTTCACCTTCAACAAGTGTAGATTTCTTTCAGTAATCTTTTTTCTTTCTATCCCAAAGCGTGTGTCTTTGGATGATAAAAAAAGAATCAAATCGCACCATCTCTGTAGTAAGTAAATGCCTCTTTTTCTCCTGAGGTTGTCGGAATTATTCGTAATAAGATATTGGCTATAATTGAAAACGTTTTATCAATAAAATTTCCATTTATCTGCGATCTAGGCATAGATAACAATGCATTCTATAATTCTTCATTACCTCTCGTAGGAAAACGCTCCCACAAACAAAGGAATTGGACAGTACGAAATAACATAAAAACAGACTAATAAAATGAAATTCTCTTTATTACCGGAACTATGAAGCAAAGACCTTTCTATTTTTATAGTTAGGGTTTAATTTGATTGTTCGTACCTATCAAATAATCTAATTCTGAATAACTCGCTAATCACTCGGGTTTTAGGCCATAATCATTATGTAGGAGAGATGGCTGAGTGGTTCAAGGCGTAGCATTGGAACTGCTATGTAGGCTTTTGTTTACCGAGGGTTCGAATCCCTCTCTTTCCGTACGTTACCCAATTCACCAATGTTACTGACCATAATGTCTCAAATAAGGGAGAATATTATTCTAATAGTTAGACGGTATGGGTTCTCTATCCCTAATTCCTTTGATACAAAAATATTGGAAAGAAAAGGAATCTAATTTTCGCTGCCGATCTATTCCGTTGTCGAAACTGAAGTAAGATTGCTCGAATCCTTGTTATTTGAGTGAGTTTTAAGTTTGACGAGAATAATATTCGACCACTAGCAATTCATTTATTTTCAACCCGACCCCCTTACTATCTATTATTTGATTGACTAGTCCTTTATATTGGACTGAGTGAAGAGTCAAATGTTTTGGCAATTCCTCATGAGGAGTTGAATCAATAGAATTTTGAATCAGAGCTCTGGATTTTTTATCATCCTTCGCTGTAATAATATCGCTGGGTTTGCAACGATAACTCGGTATATCAACTATCCGACCATTAACTAAAATATGCCTATGATTAACTAATTGACGGGCTCCAGGAATAGTAGAAGCCATGCTCAATCGAAAAAGGATATTATCCAAACGCATTTCAAGTAATTGTAATAAAACCTGACCTGTTGAACCTTTCGCTTTTCCGGCAATACGGACATATTTAAGCAATTGTCGTTCTGTAAGACCATAATGAAAACGCAATTTTTGTTTTTCTTCTAGACGAATACGATATTGGGATCTTTTACCGGAACGTGATTGGTTTCTAAGATCACTTCCAACTCTAGGTCTTTTACGAGTTAGTCCCGGTAAAGCCCCCAGTCGGCGTATTTTTTTGAAACGAGGCCCTCGGTAACGCGACATAAAAACTCCTTATTTGAAATTCCATTTTACAGAATAAGTCTAAATTAAAACTAAACTAAATAATAACTAAAGGGAAATATTGTACTACAAAGAATAATGAGATAAATTGTATCAGACTTTGTTATTGTATATATGAAATATATAAATAAAAAAGGATCTTTTCCTTTATTGATTTGGTCTGTAGAGACCTAATCTAACTCTTCCTATTTTTTATTCCTAGTTGAAAGTTTCTACGACATATATAGATTGGGGACTCTTGAAAAATGGGTCTTTTCAAAAGTTTTTGATTTCAAAGAGACATTATCAATCATGTAAAAAATCAAACAAATTCGTAAAAGCCAGCTATCGGAATCGAACCGATGACCACCGCATTACAAATGCGATGCTCTAACCTCTGAGCTAAGCGGGCTCACATACGCATAAGAAAATTGTATATTTCATAAGAATTTACTAAACTACTTGGATCTTATTTTTCCTAGTAACTATTCAGATTCATTCTTAGCTATTCATAATTCATATTATTATAGCAAAAAGAAATCAAAAAATCGACCGTTCAAGTATTCAATAATGTCGGGTCAAATTCTAGTAAAAGAAGAGTCTATATGTGGTATATATCCATCTCTATTGAATTGCGGATACAGAAATGATAGAATCATTTCTGATCCCATTAAATGGTTTCCGCAGATAGAGATGAAAGAAGATAGGCAAAAAATAGGAGGAAACCCTATTCAATATAGGAATCGGCATCTAATGAATTCAAGGGTTCCATTGAAAGAATGAAACGAATCACAATAAGATTCTAATCGAAAAAAAAAAAGGGGGGGATATGGCGAAATTGGTAGACGCTACGGACTTAATTGTATTGAGCCTTGGTATGGAAACCTACTAAGTGAAAACTTCCAAATTCAGAGAAACCCTGGAATTAAAAATGGGCAATCCTGAGCCAAATCTTCTTTTCCGAAACCAAACCCAAATACAGGGGTTCAAAAAGCGAGAAAAAAGGATAGGTGCAGAGACTCAACGGAAGTTGTTCTAACAAATAGAGTTTACTATAGTTGCATTGGCAAAGGAATCTTTTCATCGAAACTCCAGAAAGGATGAAGGATAAATCGTAATATACATATATATACGTACCGAAATAGTATATCAAATGATTAATGACGACTCAAATTTTTATTTGAAAATGAAAGAGTTGTTAGGAAGCCATTCCGAGTTGAAGAAAGAAAAGAATCGACTTTTCATTGATAAAATAAGTGTCACTCCACAGTCTGAGAGATCTTTTGACGAACTGAGATTAATCGGACGAGAATAAAGATAGAGTCCCATTATACATGTCAATACTGACAACAAGGAAATTGATAGTAAAAGGAAAATCCGTCGACTTTAGAAATCGTGAGGGTTCAAGTCCCTCTATCCCCAAATCCCCTACAAAGTATTATTTGATTACCTAATTCTTTTTCTCATACTCCCGTTTCTTTTCATTAGTGGTTTCAAGCTTATTATCTTTCTTATTCACCCTATTATTTTACAAAGAGATCCTATAAAAATTGGATTCTCTTTTCACAAACTTAGAAAGTCTAGGAACTGTATAAGACTTTAATAAATACCCTTTCATTTTTTTAATTGACATAGCCTCAAGTCATACAGTAAAATTAGACTGATACGGAG